AAGATTCTGGAGCATCTTCTGGGTTAGATACTCTTCCTCCAATGATCGTAGCACCAAGTACTTCTTGACGAGCTCTAATATGATCAGATTTATAAGTAAGCATCTCTTGTAAAATATGAGCAACACCAAATCCCTCTAAAGCCCAAACTTCCATTTCTCCTACTCGTTGTCCCCCTTGCTTTGCCCTTCCTCTAAGGGGTTGTTGTGTAACAAGTGCGTAATGTCCACTAGAACGTCCATGGATTTTATCATCAACTTGATGAATTAATTTTAAAATATAGGACTTTCCTATTAAGACAGGTTGTTCGAAAGGATTTCCTGTTCTTCCATCAAATATTCTGCTTTTTCCCGGATATTCCGGTTCAAATACCCATGGGTTTTTTGTTTGCTTACTGGCTTCATATAATTCAGAAAACACTAGCTTTCTCGAAGCCTCTTGCTCATATCTCTCATCAAAAGATGCTATTCTATAATGTCTTTTTAACAGATCTCCCGCTAACCCGAGCGAACATTCAAATATCTGTCCCACATTCATTCGTGATGGTACTCCTAATGGGTTGAAGACCATATCAACAGGTGTTCCATCTTGCAAATAAGGCATATCTTGCCTAGGCAAAATTTTGGAAATGATACCTTTATTCCCATGTCTTCCAGCTACTTTATCACCTACTTTGATTTCACGTTTCTGTGAAATATATACACGAATCATTTCTAAATTATAACTGGAACTCCCCCTTTTCCGGATCCATCTCACGTCAATAACGCGCCCTCTTCCGCCTATAGGTAGTTTTAGAGAAGTTTCTTTTGCAGTGGATACCTGAATTCCAAGAATGGCTCTTAATAATCTATCCTCTGGAGCATACGAGGATTCGTTTGCCGTCTGAGGCCTTAATTTTCCTACTAAAATATCACCTGTTTCTACCCAAGATCCCAGCATCACAACTCCATTTCTGTCTAAATTGCGGAGTAAATGAGCCTCTAGATGTGGTATTTCCCTAGTGATTCTTTCAGGTCCTTGGCTTGTCATATGAGTCTGAATTTCATATTTCCGGATGTGAAAAGAAGTATAAATATCTTCATATACCAAACGTTCACTAATTAGTACTGCGTCTTCAAAATTGTAACCTTCCCATGGCATATAAGCTACTAATACGTTTTTTCCTAAAGTGAGTTCCCCACCAACTGTAGCCGCACCGTCCGCTAAAATTTGTCCCTTTTTAATGCATTTACCTCGCGAAACCTGAGGTTTTTGATGCATATAAGTATTTTTGTTGGAACGTTGACAGATAACTAATGGAATACTTATAGTAGTGTCTCCATTACTTGCAAAAATAATCTTGTGAGGATCAGTATAAATGATCTTTCCCTCGTGTTCGGCTATAGCGGAAACCCCCGAATCTAGAGCCGTTTGACGTTCCAGTCCAGTTCCAACAATGCACCTCTCGGACTGAGAAAGCGGAACTGCTTGGCGCTGCATATTAGAACTCATTAAAGCCCGATTTGCATCATTATGCTCGATAAAAGGAATGAGAGAAGCTCCAATAGAAAAATATTGGAAGGGAAAAATACTTCTAAGATGAATCTGTTCCCATGCAATAGTCAGGAACTCTTGACGGTATCGAGCTGGAACAACCTGTTCTTCCTGAATACTCTGATTCAAGGCCAAAGAATTTCCAGCTGCTACCCTATAATATTCATCTCTATTTGGTGATAAATAAACAATCTGTGCCTCCTTTTTTGATCTTTCAGATATTTCATAAAACGGACTCTTTATGGATCCCCAATGGCCAATCCTCACATGAATGGCTAAGGATCCAATAAGTCCAACATTGATTCCTTCGGACGTATCAATTGGACAAATACGTCCGTAGTGGCTAGGATGAATATCTCGTATCCGAAAACTAGCAGTTTTACCCGTCAATCCTCCAGGACCCAAATAACTCAATTTTCGCCCATGAACAATTTGTGTCAATGGATTAGTTCGATCCAAAACTTGAGATAAAGGATGTAGGCCAAAAAACGATTCATAAGTGGTTGTTAATGAAGTTGAAGTTACCAAATTTTGAGGAGTCGGTATCAATTTATGACGAATTGCTCCAGATATAGTTCCTCGAACTGCGTTTTCTAAACGAACAAGAGCCAGTCCAAATTGATCCTGTAACAAGTCCGCTATAGAACGAATACGTTTATTTTTCAAGTGATTCATATCATCAAGTGTACCCATTCCAAATTTCATTCCGATCAAATGATCCACAGCAGCCAATACATCTCGTGGTAACAAAAATGTATTGTTCTGAGGTATATCAAGATTCAGTCTACGGTTCATATTTCGTCGACCAATCCTTCCTAATTCACATCTTTGTTGAAAAAATTTCTTTTGTAATTCCTTACATAAGGACTCAGAAAATATCGGATCCCCGCCTACACAAGCAAATTGTTGATAAAATTCCAAAATAGCACTTTCTTTTGACCCAATCTTTTTTTTCTCCTTATCATTCAGATTAAGGAAAGACAAGAAAATTTCAGGGTAACAAACATTATCCAGAATTTCTCTTAGATTCGAACCCATAGCCGACGATAGAACTAGAATAGATATTTTTTGTTTCCTACTCACACGGGCCCATATCCTTGATTTTCTATCAATCTCTAATTCTGATCTCCCTCCCCAATCTGATATTATGGTGCTGGTATAGACAGAAATTCCGTTATGGTCCAATTCTGAACGGTAGTAAATACCAGGACTTTGCAATATTTGATTGATCACAATTCTGTATATTCCATTTACTATAAAGGTTCCCAAGGAATTCATTATTGGAATGTTTCCAATAAAAATGGTTTCTTCTTGCATATCTCTACCGGTTTTCCAAATTAATCCCGCGGGTACATATAATTCAGAAGAATATGTGAGTGATTCATACACAGCATTTCTTTCGTTTATCAAGGGTTCCACCAATTGATATCTTTCTACAAATAATTTAAATTCAATTTCTTGATCTGTGTCTTCAATTTTCGGAAACTTATGAAATTCTTCCGTCAAGCCCTCATTAATAAACCTACAAAATCCCTCAAATTGGATCTGACTAAATCCAGGTATTGTGGACATTCCCTCATTTCCATCATTCCAGAGCATCTTAATTTTCAGTTTCCCCTTTATCGAAAAATCCCATTATTAGCTCACTATTTATCGATCCATATGGTTCGATTTCGCAATGATGGAATGTATATTCTGTTTACTGAATCACATGAAATTTTAGACAACCCCGTAAATGTACTTCATACGTATGAGAACGGAAATGAGACAGAGGAATGAAGAGCATTTTCGACGCAAGACAAGTTCGAATTTGCGACAGGTACAAATGGAAATGAATTTATAAAGCATTCCCAGAATAATTCCGCCACTTACACTTATGGAGTCTTATATAGAATATAAAAATTCATCCAACTTCTACCTATTATTATGATAATACGATTAGATTGATTGGGTACCAAAAAAATAAATGGATTCAGAATGAAATCGAATCTCTATGAATAAGATAAAGAAAGCCAGTAGTAATATGGTTTCCCCTTTAGTTAAAGTTAATTTTTTTTCATGTTGAAAAAAAAATTTCGGATTTTTTGACTTTTACTATATATAAAATATAAATATAACTTTTACTATTTTACTATATATTTTACTATTTTACTACTATATAATATAATAATATAAATATAATTTGACTTTTACTATATATAATATATGGATTTATGGAATATGATTGAATTGCGTAATAGGAATAATATTTCCTAAGTAAAGTATATGCCGGTATAGCTATTCACCTATCCACATATCTCATCTCATCTTTTTTTTTATAGCAATTTTGCTTGTGGCAACAGAAGTCAGATCACACTATATCATAATTTCTACTTTTTCTATTGTATTATAGAAAACGAAAAAAAAAACACGACGATTCCCTATAAGGATATGGGATATGTACATAAAAAAGATTCGTCCCGGTATATGTGTAACAATTTTTGTTTTTGGGGTGTGGGTTTACATATACACATATCATATATATTGTTATATTTAAATTGATTTGTTATGCCAGTAAGGAAAGGCAACAATTTGAGATACAAATTGAAGAACTTTTCACTAATTCAAAAAAAATAGTTAATGGTTCCAATTTGCACTAAATTTTTCAGTCTGTGACCGAAAATCCATTTTTTACCTTCTCAATGGAAGGAGAAGAGGAGTTTTTAAGGGGTGTGATAACCAATCGAAGAGAATAATTGGATTGGATAAAAAAAAGAAAAGAATTAGTAATAGAATCTTAGTAAAAGAATATGGATGAATACTCTTTTTTTACCTATTTTATATTTTTTTTTTGAGATTTGGATCGGATTTGGCGACATGGCCAAGTGGTAAGGCAGGGGACTGCAAATCCTTTATCCCCAGTTCAAATCTGGGTGTCGCCTGATCAACAAAAAACGGGGGATTTCTTATTCTACTGATTTAATTCGACGAATTTTGTCCCCGGAGCCGGAGAAGTATAAGCCTATCGATAGTTTTTTTTTCTCAAAATCTGGTCCTTGGGTGTGACTCAAACCGATACAAATAGGGATGAAGTGAGTCTTACTTAGTAATACGATTGACTCTCACTATTTTTTTTTTTTATTTTATATTTATAATAGTGAGAGTCAATTCTGGTATTCAGAACGACGAAAATCAGAGGTCGAAAGTATCCAAAGGTTCCTAAAAGACAATCCATTTTTCTTCTAGGATTGAAGAAGAGATTGTACGAAAGAGTATCAAGAATTCCTAATTATTTTTTACTACCATTACTAAAATTGTGTCTACTGACTCCATCTGGAATTAGATTGGATAGGCTGATGGGAAATCCATTTAAGAGTTGTGGAAAGGATTGAAGAAACTTTATATCCAGACTCACGAGGGTCTCTGAGTAATCAAACATTCAATCAGGATAGTCGGTCAACTCTTATTTTTATAGAGTAAAAGTAAAAGTCGAAAAAAAAAGGGTAACAAACAAAAGGTCTTAGTATTCCCACATGTTTCATTTCATTAGGATAGAAGTATTCCTTTTCTATCTAATTTTTCAAGAAAAGGTATGTGTATCATATCTGTACTTAATAATTATACTTCAAAATTCTACCAGAAATCTTAGAATATTGTTACAAGTAGATTCATTGGATTGGTTCATTAATAGCTTTAAGTCAGAATTATATTTTGACTCTGCACCATTAATTCCACTATGATTATTGATCAATAATTAAATAATTCCTTCATAGAGATAGGAGACATAATTCATATGGATATTGTAAGTCTCGCTTGGGCTGCTTTAATGGTAGTCTTTACATTTTCCCTCTCACTCGTAGTATGGGGAAGGAGTGGACTTTAGGGAGGGGTACTACTAGTTTTTTAATTTAATTGTATGAATTGTTTAATTGAGCGTTTTGCGAAGCTTTTTCTTTTTTAAGAATGTCTCTGTTTCAAAATTATACTGAAATACAGTAATGAATAAGAAAATACAATAATGAATAATAACCATTCGATCAAACAATGAATGATTACTTTACTATAGTTCTATTTCGAAACTAAAATCTACGCATGATAGGAAAATTTTTTCAACCGGATTCTTCCTAAACATTCTATTTTAATAAACCAGTTCTTACCAGAATTATGGATATTACAATGAACAAAAACCAGAAATGGGTTTTTTATTTTTTTCTTTATTTGTTTCCCTCTTTTTTTACTTTTACTGTTCTAAGAGAACATAAAGTCATTCCGCTAATCTAATTAGATTATGGCAATACATACTTTCTATTGGAAGTGACTAGTTGTTGTCCAAACCAAAGAAAAGAGGTTCTACACATAAGAAGATTAGATCCTTCTTTCGTTGCACGATTCACGTATCGTGTATTTCACCTTTCTTTTAGACTCCTCTCCATTCCATTTTTTATGCTTTTTTGACTCATCTCATGTCTTAAGCATAAAAAATGGAATGGAGAGGAGTCTACTCTATTAACCTATTCCCTTTTACAAATCTGAATAAATTATCATAGATATAGAACTCCGCGGATCATGTTTTCTGTTAATGGATCAAGCAATAGCTTCTTGTGGTGGGAAATCTAAAAAAATAAAAAGATTCTTTGGTTTCGTTTTCTTTTCTCTTTTTTTATTTATTTTTAAATTTCTAATAGATTAGTATACGCCCATATTATTCTTGCTCCATTGATTCTTTTGATGGATCTCAGGATCTATCCTATATAAATAAATTCTAAAATAGGTTAAGAATTAGAACAGTTGGCCTTCGATTATTTTGGATCGATCGAAATACACACAGGTAAATGTAGCAAAAAAAAAAAGAATTGGGCTGCTATTTTGATGTACTATTTAGATATACATCTAATCCATGTACATACATGTTGTATATTGATCTAGATAAGGGCTTTTTTTTATAGGAAAAAGTCTATATCCGTATACAATACAATTTTCTATGAAAATAATGAATATGATAATATATACTATATAATAGTATATATATATACCATACTATCTAGGCTTAGATACTACTATCTCAGATACTTATGATTCCAGCCAGATCATTTCGTTTAAGACTTGAAGTTTGAATTCCTTTCTTCAATCATTGATAAGAACTAATAATTCAAGTTTCAATCAAATTAGTCATTTTGACTGACTGTTTTTACGTAGATGATAAGTAAAAAAGCAGTAGGAACTAGAATGAACAGTGCAGTAGCAATAAATGCGAGAATATTTACTTCCATAATCTCATTTTTTTTACTTCGCAATAACTCGGGATCTAATCCCATAGAGATGAGAAATTGGATTCCTGTAAATTCAATGGGATGAATTGCATCCTGATGATACTGAATCGGATCAGTATTATGAATAACAATATATGATCTATCAAATAAATTCATTGTCGAGAATTGAATAGTATAACATAGTAAGATCCTTTATCTATACTAAATCTGAAAAAGGATTCTTTATTGGATCAGGAAATTTACATCCTTTTCCACTTTTTCTTTTCTATAAATAACCCAAGCCTATCGTCTTCCCTATATATTCCTCCTTCGTTATATTATACTTATACATACAATTATGAGGTATTATATGACTAGTATGGTATTCTATGGATGACACACAGATCCAAAGAAAAGAGTAGGAGTGAGATGGAAAAAGGACGAGTTAAGTAGAAAAAATCGAATATAATTTCAATGAATTTAATAAAAAGGAGTGTTACTCGTTCTCCTCTTTTATTTTGTTAGTATTTCTTCCTTCAATTGGGACTGGAACTGGAAGGCATACATAAAAAATTGAGTGTGCAATTTAGTTTATTTGAATGAAAATGAGATAGATTGTTTCCAATTAGTCATTGAGGATACCCCCCAAAAAAAGTTGGAACTCAAAGGGGTTTTCATTTACCCCGACGAATACTCTATCAAGGCACTTATGTTAAGTTCGTTGTGTCTCGTACAATAAACGAATACAATTTGCATATGTACTCCGGTAAAAAGGGGTACTCTTTTCTATTTTATTCATCAAGAATATTGAAAAACAAAAGTGGACAAGTATCTCTTAAATTAAAATAGTAAAGTAAATATAAGAATACTACCGATTGTACGAATCTAACTATTATGTTATGTCTCTCTCTTATCAATCGGCACTAATGAAAGAAATGGAAATTCCCGTATTTGTATGATGATAAATACGAAATAAAAACAAAAGAAATAGGGATCCCGCTGGGTATTAGCTCTTGCTCCCTCTTTCTTTTTTCACGTTAAATAAATTTATCCATTTATTTAACGGATCGGATCCTAGTTCGGGACTGACGGGGCTCGAACCCGCAGCTTCCGCCTTGACAGGGCGGTGCTCTGACCAATTGAACTACAATCCCAGCGAGGTGTATGGTATACATATTCTTAATGGTTTTATTCTTAATGGTTTTAAAAAACCATTTTATTTTATTCGTCGTGTTGTAAGAGAGACATGAATGATATACTAACTGATATTATATACACATAGATATAGACTATACTGAAAGTAACACGGAGATATGGACTATAGTCAAAGTAACACAGATTACTAGTAACCCATGTTTTTTTAGTGCCAAAAATGGATAATCAACCTTTCAACGAGAAAAAACTATTTTTCTTTTCATAATCTTTGATTATGTATTACCAATCTAGAGTCTTAGAAAGATCAGAATGAATCAGAAAAACATGGATACATAAGAAAAAATGCTTGATCCGTAAAAGAGAAGGATTCCATTTTTATGGAGGACAAATTTCTTATATCATTGGTTATATCATATTTATGGAGCGGCGAATTTTTGGGCCGAGCTGGATTTGAACCAGCGTAGACATATCGCCAACGAATTTACAGTCCGTCCCCATTAACCGCTCGGGCATCGACCCAGGAAGAATTCATTCTAGGCTTATGGATAATCCATAATCAACTTCCTTTCGTAGTACCCCCAGGGGAAGTCGAATCCCCGCTGCCTCCTTGAAAGAGAGATGTCCTGAACCACTAGACGATAGGGGCATATCCGCCCGACTGTCATCATACTATGATGATAGTATGTATAGTTTTTTGGAATTGTCAATATAATCTAATGATATGACTAAATCCGAACACTCTTTTCTACTTTTGTGTTATGATTCCATAGAATTTTTTATTGGATGGGAATAAATGAACCGTCCAATTTTCATTTATTTATTTTTTTTTTGCTTTATTTTATTTAATTTGTTTTATTTTATTTAATTTGTATTTATATAAAATACTATATATAGTATAGCGAATATAGCGAAAGGAGCTATAGGATTCTGTCCGTTCGGGCAGTGATTGGTCCAGCATAACGGAAAAGGGTGTAAAAACTCACTTAATTTCTTTTCTTCTTCACTCATTAATTTTAACTTAAAACTCGTTGCTTCCTTCGAGTAAATCTCGTTTTGATTGATCAGTAAAAGGAAACAGGCGGGGTCGGTCTTGAAACAATTCATTGCATTATTAAAATAAAATTGACCCGCTTCACCTTTTGAGGGTAAATCGAATTGATCCTTTACTTTATAAATATAAACGAAACCCCTATGTATATGATATGTACATGATATATACATATATTATTTATATTTGTATTTGTTTGCAGTATGCAGTGCAGTAGACTCATAATGAAAATGTCTATAATTCATGAATTGAATACAAAGGGCCCTTTTAACTCAGTGGTAGAGTAACGCCATGGTAAGGCGTAAGTCATCGGTTCAAATCCGATAAGGGGCTTTTTTCACTAAACTAAAGTTTTAGTCTTCGTTTTCGGTGTAGAATAGAGATATTCTTTTTATTTGTAAAAAGCAAATGGTAACCACCATTATAATGACTTTTTATTATTACGAGTTATAGTTAGAAAGTTTATTAAAAAATGAAACATTATTAATTAATTATTATTAGTTACTATAAGTATAAATAGTAATTAATAATTGTAGTTATTAGAACTAGTCTACCCTCTCCTGTAATGAGAGAGTAGTTTTTTTAATGTTTAATTATTAAAATTGTTGTTTGTTGACAGGAATATTCTAGAATTAGATGTCTAATTATTTTTATGAAATGTCCAATCACTATTATGAATTACCAAACCAAAGTATTCTTACTTCTCCGTTGTTCTTATCAAACCCAGCATAAAATTTTAAATAAAGAAAAAGTAAGTGGACCTAACCCATTGAATGACGACTATATCAGCTATTCTGATATTTAAATTCGATATAGATTAAATTGTACAAGTGGGTTTTTTTATTTCCTTATCCCGCGCAAGGCAAGAATTTGTCGATATTTCCAATTTCATCAATCTTCTTCTTCTTCTTGCTGGATACTCCATGGGAATAAATCAATATTTTTTTTTCGCTACATATACATATAAAATATATAAAAGTAAAAGTTTATACATAAAATAAAGGAAAAGATATTTAAAAATATATTTTTAAATATCTT